TATCCAGAATTCATGGGAACAAAAAAGGCCCGGCTAGGTACTAACCTGGCCGGGCTGAAAAAACAAGTTTTTTTATTCTTTAAATTTATTCTATAATTTTCTCTATATACTATATAATATATATATAATATATATAATAGAATATGTTATATTTATATAATAGAATATAAATATATATAGAATTCTATAATTAGAATATAGAATTCTAATTCTATAAATTCTATAATCTATAAATAGAATATTGTTTATTGTTTAATAATTTAATAAATAGAATATTATTCTATAAACTATAAATAATAATATTCTAATAAAAATAAATTAGTATAATTCTAATATATTCTAATAAATATATTAGAATATTCTAATAAATAAATTAGAATAATTTATACTAATTTTATTTTAATAATCTTTTAAATCTTTTAATTAAACATATATTTATTATTTTATTATTTATATTATTTGTTTATGTTTTTTATTATATTCTTTTTTTTTTTTTAGATTCTTTATTAGTTATTAGTTAGATTATTTATTATATATTATATTATAGAGTATTCTAATTTTATTAGAATATAGAATATTCTAATTATATATTATATATATTATATAAATATAACTAATTATATATTATATAAATAGAGATAAGATAGAAATATCAAATTAAATAAATAAAAAAGAAAAGAAAGGGCCCTTTTCAATTGGTTTTCAATTGGGGAGAGATGGCTGAGTGGACTAAAGCGTCGGATTGCTAATCCGTTGTACGAATTTTTCGTACCGAGGGTTCGAATCCCTCTCTTTCCGTTTTCATCAATGATTTGGTATCTTATTTACCTTTTTTTTTGAATTTATATAACAAAGTCTCTTTTGTTTCTTTTCTTTGTTTGAATTTTTTTATTAACAATATTTATTATTCTAATAAAATAAATAGAAATAGAATAGAATTCTATAATTCTTTATTTTATTTCTTTTTCATTTTTGAAATATTGAAAATAGAATAGAAATATTGATTTCTAATTGATTTATATTTCATTTTGATTTCTAATTTTGATATTTAATATATTTCTATATTGAATTTAATAAATTTAGAAATCTATTTATAAAATAGATTTCTAATTTATATTTAGAATTTCGAATTTATAAAAGTTAAAATTGAAAGATGAAAAATGGATAATAAGAATATTTCAAAATCAAGCACAAGCAAGGAAAACACAGAAAACAAAAGAATAAAAAATCATATTTTTTATTCTTCACGTCCCGGATTACGTCCTGGATCGTTAGATAGGAATCCGAAAATGAAAAGAGAAACAAAGAATATCACTACCGTGTAAACAAAAAGTTTTAGAGTAAGCATTACACAATCTCCAAGATCATAAAAAAAAAGAAAGAGAATAGATTCTCCTATAGTACACATGAGGATTCACACTGTAAAACTTACCTGATCTTATAAATCAAGATTATTAAAATGTTCGACTCTTCGAATAAATTATGAATTTTTCTAGGACAGTATTAGTGTTCAAATTAAGGATCTCATCGAAAACTTACAGCAGCTTGCCAAACAAAAGCTAAGAGAAAAAAGAGTACAGGTATTACTGGCATAATATCTACAATCGGATTCAAAAAAGCATAGGCTTCAGGTAATTTCGCGAAGAAAAAACTACTTGAATAAAGAGCAGAGTTAATACAAATACAGACCAAACTAAAGATATTAAGCATAACAAATATTTTGTTCTTTAAGATAATTGTATTTTTTCTTTTTTTGAATTCGATTAAAAAAAATTCAAATTAAGTTAATATTATTAAGTATTAAGATTCAGTTTATATTTTAAGTTTCTATTTTTAAGTTTATATTATTATTAATATATTAGATTCTGAATTTTCTAATAAAAGGATTTTCAATTTCATTTCTTTTTTTTTTATTTCATTTAAGATTTATACTATTAATTATACTATTAATAAATACTATTAATTATACTATTAATAAGTTAATAAGAAAAAATACTATTAAATTAATAAGTTAATAAAATTAATAAGTTAATAAGAAAAAAAAGAAAAAATAATAAAAAAATCGAATACGAATATTAGACTAAAATAGAATGAATATAGAATATAATATAGAGAAGAAAAAAATCGAATTAATTACGAAAAAAATGATGAATCAAATAACAAAAAAAGTAGACCAAAAAAATCCTTCTTTGATTTGAACTTATCAAATTCAAAATCTTTCCATTCTGAAATAAAAAGAAATCAAAAATAGAAGAAATCAGACTTTCATGCAATATCTTAATTGAATTATATGTAATGATCAATAATTTAAGTTTCATTCTATATCTAGACATATCAAAATTCTAGCAACAATTTATTCTATAGATATTTAGATATTTGGACTGGAATTGACGAACAACCAATATCAATAATAGTGTTTAGTAGTGTCGAATAGAAAGAAAAATGGGGCGTGGCCAAGCGGTAAGGCAACGGGTTTTGGTCCCGCTATTCGGAGGTTCGAATCCTCCCGTCCCAGAGCATATCCATTCATCATATATATCATATCTGAATACAAATTATATATCATAATAAAGATTGCCCTTTTTGAGAAACCCTTTGTTTAAGAGTATATAATATTGGGTAGAATGTGATTCTTCTTTTTTTTTTAATGATTCATCTCTAAATCGAGTCACTTTGAAAATGTAGATTCAAAAAGAACTTCTTTTTTTTATTTGTATTGTATTGTATATTCCAAATTTATATTATTATTTTAATTTAAAATTTATATTATTATTTTAATTTAATAAAATAGAAAATATATTAAATTAGAATATATTTATATATTTCAAAATATATTTCATAAATATATTTCATATTGAATATTAATTAATAAATTTTGAAATTTAAATTGGATTTTGATAATAAATCAAAATCTTCTATTAAAATTTTGAATTCTAATTCTATATTTTTTTTCTATTTTCTTTTTTTTTTTTTGAATAAGAATATTTTGAATCTCTATTTTTCTAAAAAATAAATAGAAATAGAATAGAAATTCTATTCCTACAATATCGAATTCATTTGAATTTTTTTTGATATTTCTTTACTTTACTTTTACTTTAGAAATCTTCCATTCATTTCATATAGAAGGAAAAAATATGGATTATTATGGATCGATTGAATCAATGACTATTCATGATTTCAGAATTGAATCAATTACATGCCGGCTCCAAACTAGAGGAATGTTATGGTAAAACTTCGTTTGAAACGATGTGGTAAAAAGCAACGTGTGACTTGAAAGACATGATTACATTAGCCGTGGATTCTTACATCCACCATTTTTTCTATTATATAGAGATGAGGGTGCTCTTTCTCGACATCGTTTGTTCTATTCCACCCGAATTTCTTTTTTTGGGGAGGAGGGAGGGTTTGATGATGGAAATAGTACATGATGGAGCTCGAGTTGATTCATTTCTCAGGGGCAAGTTTCTAGGGTTAGTGAAAATTAATAAGTTCCAACAACTTCGTAAGTATATTTTCGCTATAGAAATCGAAAGGATCCAATTCGAGCAAGTTAAAAAAAAAAAGTAAAATTTGTTGGAATTGGTAAAACTATTTCGATCAAAAGTGGATCTGGGGGAATCAACCATCTATTTGTACGATTATTTGATGGAAAGAAATAAAAAATGGGTATGTTGCTGCCATTTTTGAAATGATTAAAGATCCTCGAAATAATGTCTAAACCCAATGATTCAAGGAAAAGCTAACGGATCGTGGAACAAGTAAATACCGTTTTCAATTGTCTCAACAACTATATTTACACTGACTGAAGACAAAAAAAATGGATTCTAAAGCTAAAGGAGACAGACAAGAAAGGGGGTAGAGACCGCTCAATAAATGAAATAAAATACCTAACTAAAGGTTTTGTTTTCCTTTGAGTTATTTGAGAGTTATCCAACTTGAGTTATGAGGTTGCGAATACGAGTGATTTTTTGGGGGGAAAGAATAGAAAAAGTATTTAATTTTAATCATAGTCTAATTGATTTGATGATTTTATGAATCTATTTGACATCATAATTCTATACATAAACATAATTTCGAATTTTCTCGAGCCGTACGAGGGGAAAACTTCTTATACGTTTCTAGGGGGGGTGTATTGTTTATCTATATCTATCCCAATGAGCCGTTTATCGAATCGTTGCAATTGATGTTCGATCCCGAAGAGAGGGGAGAGATCTTCGGAGAGTGGGTTTTTATGATCCGATAAAGAATCAAACCTATTTAAATATTCCTATTATTCTATATTTCCTTGAAAAGGGCGCTCAACCTACAGGAACTGTTCAGGATATTTCAAAAAAGGCGGGTGTTTTTATGGAACTTAATCCTAATCAACAAACGAAATTCAATTTAAATAAATAAAAAAAAAAAAGAAAAAGAGGGTGTGGAAGACTTTTATGTAGATTTTTATAATCTTTTTCTCTCTTATCTCCCCCCCGCTCTCTTGTTCTATTCCTAATTTTTGTATTTATTATTGCTGCCATAGAATGCTTTTTTTTATAATCACAAAAATCCATTTTTTTTGATAATATAAAAATGGGCAAATGAATAAAAATAAATTAGAATTAAGTGAAAAATTCAATTATTTTATTTATATATTTTATTCATTTTCATTTTTTTAATTTTCATTTTTTTAATTATATAAATATAATTATATATATTTTTTATATTCTATTTTTTTTTTCTTAGTATTTATTATTTTTTATTATTTATTTGGTATTTATTCAATTTAATAGTTAAGTTTTTTATTTTAAATTCGTTTATTTTCTTCATTGTATTCTTTTTTCAACATTAATATTAATATTGACAACAGTGTATCAAACAAATATAATCCGATCGTGAATAAATAGATCCTTTTATTCGCATTCCATAGGATTTTTTTTTTTTACTTAGATGGGTTCGTTGGATTTTCTGTGATAGAAAGAAGAAAAGAAGTTCTTTTTTTTATTAAAGAAATTCTTTTCTTTCTTTATTTCTTTTTTCTTTCTATTTGCTTTCTATTCTATATCTATATTATATCTATATTATCTATATTATATCTATATTATTATTATAATAATAATATCATAATAATAATATATATAAAATAAATAATAATAATATATATAAAATAATAAAAATAGAAAAATAGAATAGAATAAAGAAATAAAAATAAAGAATATAATAATCATATAATAATTAATAATCTAAATTCGAAATTAGAAATTGGAATAGAATATAAATAATTAAATAAAAAAAATGAAAAAAAAATGTATAACGTATAACATAGGCGACAAAGAGGCGGTCTATAAATTGTTATTTTCTTTTTTTATCTCTTATCTGAGTGTTATCTGAGAAAATCTCTTGTATTTTAATCTGATCTGAACATAAAAATGTTCAGAATCGATTCGACTTCGACATTTAAAATAATTTTTCTGGATTCTGGATTTTCTATTTTAATGGAATATTCTTTTTTATTATCCAATTCAATCTTTTTATTTATTTTGATTGCGGTTGTATCTACACATCTTATTAGTTTTTTTTGTAGTTTCTTTTTTTGGGGTTGCTAACTCAATGGTAGAGTACTCGGCTTTTAAGTGCGACTCAAATTTTTACACATTTCTATGAAGCAATGGATTCGTCCATACCATCGGTAGAGTTTGTAAGACCACGACTGATCCAGAAAGGAATGAATGGAAAAAGCAGCATGTCGTATCAATGGAGAATTCTAAGAATATTTCATTTTTATTGGATCGGGCCCAAATCCATGTTTGTATTCTTGGCTCGCAACAAAAGAAATTCACAGTTGGGTTGAATTAATAAATGGATAGAGTTTGGTGACTCCAATTATAGGGAAACAAAAAGGAACGAGCTTTTGTTTTGAATTTGAATGATTCCCCCATCTAATTATACGTTAAAAATATAAAATATTAGTACTTGATGGGGGAAAAGCTTTTCCCATGAATGGATTATTGATTTTTGTTATGAATCCTAACTATTAGCTATTCTCCATTATAATTAGATTATGGGGTGGCGATAAATGTGTAGAAGAAAGAGTATATTGATAAAGATCTTTTTTTTTTCCAAAATCAAAAGAGCGATTGGGTTGAGAAAATAAAGGATTTCTAACTATCTTGTTATCCTAGAACGAACATAAAACAATTAGATGGAAAAAGCGGGTAGAGAGAGTCCGTTGATGAGTCTTACTTGTTTTCTAGGTATCTATTTTTTTATTAGAATAGAATACCCTGTTTTGACTGTATCGCACTATGTATTATTTGATAACCCAATAAATCTTCGATCCTCGGCCCAAATCCAATTTCAAAAAAATGGAGGAATTTCAAGTATATTTAGAACTAGATAGATCTCGTCAACATGACTTCCTATACCCACTTATTTTTCGGGAGTATATTTTTGCACTTGCTTACGATCATGGTTTAAATAGTTCCATTTTGGTGCAAAATCTAGGTTATGACAATAAATCTAGTTTACTAATTGTAAAACGTTTAATTACTCGAATGTATCACCAGAATCATTTGATTATTTCTGCTAATAATTCTAACAAAAATCCATTTTGGGGGTACAACAAGAATTTGTATTCTCAAATAATATCAGAGGGGCTTGCCGTCAGTGTGGAAATTCCATTTTCCCTACAATTAATCTCTTCCTTAGAGAGGGCAGAAATTATAAAATCCTATAATTTACGATCAATTCATTCAATATTTCCTTTTTTTGAGGAAAAATTTCCATATTTAAATTATGTGTCAGATGTACAAATACCCTACCCTATACATCTGGAAATCTTGATTCAAACCCTTCGATACTGGGTGAAAGATGCCTCCTCCTTTCATTTATTAAGGCTCTTTCTTTATGAGTATTGTAATTGGAATAGTCTTATTACTCCAAAAAAAAGGATTTCTACTTTTTCAAAAAGTAATCCAAGATTTTTCCTGTTCCTATATAATTTTTATGTATGTGAATACGAATCCATCTTTCTTTTTCTCCGTAACAAATCTTCTTATTTACGATTAACATCTTCTGGAGTCTTTTTTGAACGAATCTATTTCTATGCAAAAATAGAACATTTTGTAGAAGTCTTTGATAAGGATTTTCCGTCCACCCTATGGTTCTTCAAGGACCCTTTCATTCATTATGTTAGATATCAAGGAAAATCCATTCTAGTTTCAAAGAATACGCCCTTTTTGATGAAAAAATGGAAATACTATCTTATCCATTTATGGCAATGTCATTTTTTTGTTTGGTCTCAACCAGGAAAGATCCATATAAACCAATTATCCGAGCATTCATTTTACTTTTTGGGCTATTTTTCAAATGTGCGGCTAAATCCTTCAGTGGTACGGAGTCAAATGTTGGAAAAGTCATTTATAATGGAAAATCTTATGAAAAAGCTTGATACAATAATTCCAATTATTCCTCTAATTAGATCATTGGCTAAAGCAAATTTTTGTAATGTATTAGGACATCCCA